ATTCTTTGTTCATTTTTTTTTTTTATTTTTAAATAATTTGAATTTATATTAATATATATTAACTAATTTCTAGTTTTTAGAATTCAATTCTAATCTACTAATCTAATATTTATATATATATTATTTTTTTTTCTATTTTTCTATAGAATTTCTATTTATTTATAGAAAAAAATTTCTAATCAAATTTCATAAAATTTCAAATAAACAAAGTGATAATCTAATTGATTAGAATAAAAAAAAAAGAGAGTTCTTATTCGAACCGCCTCGTAATCTTTAACCAATTCTGCGCTTCAATATAATTCCCAGGAGTAAGCGCTATAGCCTGTTTCCAATATTCAGCGGCTTGGTCGAACCAAGCCTCCGCAATTTCAGAATCTCCCTGTCGAATGGCCTGTTCTCCACGGTCGGAATAGGCGGTCAATTCCTTCCCTTGGAACCGTACTTGAGAGTTTCCTAACTCATACGGCTCGGCAGTCAATTCTTTTGGTGTCTACCCTAGCCCTACCATATATCTAACTGAATGAGATTTCTCATGGATCTATTTGATTTTTCTCGGGTTAACGTTAAACAAAAAAGGTTAATTACATGAGTTTCAAACTTGACTTTTGATTCAATTAATAATCAGTTTTCTCTTTTCTCCTACCTTCAGAAAAAGAAAGCATAGGCATTTCGAAACTCTCATTAGAATTTTCTGAAAAGGTAACTATCTCGCTTTCATATTCTATAGAAATTTATATAGAATCCTTGAAAAAGACTTCTTCCTCATAAAAAAAAGACTTACTCTCTTTGGGATCTGATGCTACACCGCTGCTCAATACCTTAGGGGATCGGCTCTATTACATAAGTCGATTCCTCATTTTTATCTCATATCATGACATAAATAAGCAGTTCTTATTGTATCGCCCAAAACCTTGTAAATTGATCTTTACGGTGCTTCCACTATCAATTAGATCTTTTCTTTTATCCATAGAATAAAATATTTAGGCATATATATTTTTTCATATTTCGAAGTTTCTTTCTTTGCTACAGCTGATAAAAATCGTTTTTTGGACGATGCAATATGTAGAAATCCTACTTTTTTTCTAGTATTTATTGTCGTATTTGCCCTTTCCTTTTATTTCTTTCTATAGTGGAGATAGTCGCACGTAATGACAGATCACAGCCATATTATTAAAAGCTTGTGGTAAGAACGGGTTTCGCTCTAGTGCCCGAAAATAATATTCTAAAGCTTTCGTATGTTCGCCGTTACTTGTGTGGATAAGGCCTATGTTATAGAGTATATAGCTTCGATCATAGGGATCAATTTCGAGTCGCATAGCTTCATAATAATTCTGTAACGCTTCTGCATAATTGCCTTCGGATTGAGCCGACATTCGTTACGGTCGTCATTCAATTAAAAGAATTCTCCGTTCCAAAACCGTACGTGAGATTTTCACCTCATACGGCTCCTCCTTTATGTGCATAATGAAAATAATCCAGAATCCATGGAATTAAAAGAAGGACGAAATATTGTCATTATGAACTGAGCGGGGCTAATGTTTTTACAAGAAATCTCTAGCTAACCCTCTTGCAAAAGATCCTTTCTTAACATCAAGCGTGCTGGTACTAGATAAAAATGTAAACTCCAACAATTTCTTTGTTCTCAACGCCCTTTAATTTCCAGGAATTAGTCACTTCAACAATCTTTGATGGTTATATGGGTATCCAAAGTACGAACGAGATGGATGTTTGTTGTCCCAACCATTTCTTTTAGTACCGATCCCGATAAAGAAAAGGAGTGCTTTATAACAAAGTTTTTGTTTTGTTGATTCCTAGGCGTAGTGCTCCTTCCTTTATGCCGCCTATTGATACTAGTGTAGTAGGATTGAACCGCGATACAGATCTATGATCTATAGGTCTAACCTTTCGCTCAATACTAGAATCAACAATTCAAGCATCTGAGGTTGCATTAATCGGGGATACACGACAGAAGGAATTGCTTTATTTTATAAACTTCACCTTCAACCAGCGTCGATTTTTTGATTTCAATAGTCTTTTTTTATATTCCGAATCATATGTCTTTTTCCTAAGGCTGAGGGCGGTAAAGTCAAAATAATAATAATCAAATCACACCATCTCTGTAATAAGTAAATGCCTCTTTTTCTCCTGAAGTTGTCGGAATTATTCGTAATAAGATATTGGCTACGATTGAAAAGGTCTTATCAATAAAATTTCCATTTATTCGCGATCTAGGCATAGGTAAAAAGAATCCATTCTATAACTCTTTTCATTACCTCTCGTGAGAAAATGATCTCACAAACAAAGGAAATGTACAGTACGAAATAACATAAAAAAAAGTAGACCTATTCAAAAAAAAAAGGATATGACTTTCTACCTCAATTTTTTTTGTCGCTTTGACAGAAAAAAAAATCAAAGAAATTATTCTAATTTCGTCGAAGTTGAAGAATCAAAGAATTTATTCTACGGATTAGGATAGATTGGGAAAATTTGAAAAGCTTTGATTCAATTTAAATTATGATATGATCAAAATAGGAAAAAGAATCGAATAATTGTTCTATGATGAAAATGAAAATAGAATAACTGTCCTTTTTGTCTTTCGTACATAGCAAGTATACACTATCTAATCAAAAAAAAAAATCCCCGGGATGCTTGCTTTAGGAATTTGTAATAGATCCACGGGGTAAAAGGTTGGTTTGGTTGTTGAGAGATCTAAAACTATAAAAGAATTTTCTAATTTTTATAGAATAGAAATGGAATTGAAGTCTAAAGAGAATTATGAGCTAAAGGTAATCATTATGTAGGAGAGATGGCCGAGTGGTTCAAGGCGTAGCATTGGAACTGCTATGTAGACTTTTGTTTACCGAGGGTTCGAATCCCTCTCTTTCCGTACCTTCACCTAATTCACCAATGTAACTAACCGCAATGTATCAAATACAAATAAGAACGGATACAAAAAAATAGTTAGACTTTTCTTTGATATAGATTCTTTTTTTTGATGTTGTTTGATATAGATTCTCTAGTCCTAATTTATGTGATACAAAAAAGAAAATACTGTAAAAAGCAGACACAGAATGGAAATTTTCATAAAAGATATGATACATGAATAGGATAGAAATCCCCGAATTAAATCCTTTGCCTTCCTTTCCTTATTTACTTAACCTTAACTTAGGCAAAAGGGAGGGGTGCAAATTTGTAAAACCCCCTTTTTTTTTTATTTTAGTTAGGGTTAAATCTGACGAGAATAATATTCTACGACAAGCAATTCATTTATTTTCAAACCGACCCATTTCCTATCTATTATTTGATTGACTAATCCTTTATATTGTAATGTGTGAAGGGTCAAATGTTTTGGTAATTCCTTATGTTTGGATGAATCCAGATAATTTTGAATCAGAGCTCGAGATTTTTTTTCATCCTTCACTGAAATAATATCTCGGGGTTTGCAGCGATAATTTGGTATATCTATTATACGACCATTAACTAAAATATGTCTATGGTTAACTAATTGGCGGGCTTGAGGAATAGTCGAAGCCATGCCCAATCGAAAAAGGATGTTATCCAAACGCATTTCAAGTAATTGTAGCAAAACCGGACCGGTTGGCCCTTTTGCTTTTCCGGCAATATGAACGTATTTAAGTAATTGTCGCTCTGTAAGACCATAATGAAAACGCAATTTTTGTTTTTCTTTTAAACGAATAGAATATTGAGAGTTTTTCCGGGGGCGCCATTGATTTCTAAGTCTAAGATCGCTTCCGGCTCTAGGGTTTTTACTAGTTAGTCCTGGTAAAGCTCCCAGACGGCGTATTTTTTTGAAACGAGGTCCTCGATAACGTGACATAAAGACTCCTTATTTATTTTATAAATTTGATTGAAATTTCATAAATAAAAAAATTAAAACTGAACTAAATGAAGCGAAATCCCATGAAATGAAGTATTGTACTACAAACAAATAGGAATGAGATGAATTAGATCAATCTACATATTTTTTTTTATTGATTTTTTTGTTTGTATTTTTTGATTGTATATCGATTTTGATTGTATAGATATACAATCAAAAAATACAAATCTATTTATTAGATAACTTCTATATATTGATATAGAAATAGAAAGTTAGAAATAGAAAATATAGATAATTTATATAGGTAAATAAAACCAAAAGAAAACCCTTTCTTTTTTTTGTTCTTGATTTATTCTCCAAAGAAAAGATATAACTCCGCCATTCAGAATTGGAAGTTTCTAAGACATAATAAAGAGATTTTTGACCTTTGGAAAAAAAAAGATGAAGAAGCTCTTTCAATCTTCTTTGATTTCCAAAAATCTTATCAATCATGTAAAAAATAAAACAAATAGAAAAAGCCGGCTATCGGAATCGAACCGATGACCATCGCATTACAAATGCGATGCTCTAACCTCTGAGCTAAGCGGGCTTAAATAAAAGAAATTTTGCATACATGGGAATTAGGAAAACTCTTAGGATTTTATCTATTAACGATAACTTCTATTTTATTTAAATGTTAAATAACAATCAAATTGAATAATTTCAAATTGAATTTCTTTCGTTAGATTTAGTTTAGAGTTCTAAATCAAATCTATAAATAGAATCTACTAATTAGATTAGTAAGTGAGGATCCTTTTAGAGATTTTTTTGAATTTCTAATGCTCTAATTATTTTATATATTATAAGTCTAAATAATTAAAGTCTAAATACTAAATCTAAATGATTCAACTTTTTTTTAGACTTTAGACTAAATAATTAGAAATAAAAAATAATAAATAGAAATAAATGGAATAATTAGTTAGAACTAGAATACTATAAATGATAAAAATGCTAAATCAAATTTCTATTTTGAATTATGTTATGGTATGGCTATATAGAGGGTCTTGCTCAAATGTGTCTAAGAAGAAAAGGGGGGGGGATAAAAATCAAAATGAAATGAAAGAGGCAACCAAAATAAAGGCAATCCAGATAATAATGAGATACTCCTATCTTTTGTTTTCAT